TCTATTAGTAACATCCCCTCGATACTTGGAAGGACGTCACTACCTGTTGTTATTTTGCTTGGGCTTAATGTTTCCCGATTCTACTAGAAATCATATTAAGAATAAATGGGTTTAGGGAATTAGTTCATCAACAGTGTTGGTGCAGAACACCCCCCCTTTTTTTTGACTCTGCACCATTGATTCCACTATTATTAGTGAGCAATAATGGAATAATTCCTGCATATTCATAGAGATAGGGGACACAAGTCACATGGATATAGTAAGTCTAGCTTGGGCTGCTTTAATGGTAGTCTTTACATTTTCCCTTTCACTCGTAGTATGGGGAAGAAGTGGACTCTAAGGGTACTACGAAATTGAGTTCGCTTTTTTAACTGTCTAATACTCAAAAAAAATAGTATGGTAGAAAGAAAAGAGTCATATATTTCTTTCTACCATACTATCCGATCTCATAGAATACTGCGGATTCTAGTCCGCTCATTTCATTTAAGACGAAAAAGAAAAAAGGGAATCCTTGCTAAAAACTCCGAAGTCAAGTTTCATTCAACTTAATTATTTTGACTGACTGTTTTTACATATATGATAAGTAAAAAAGCAGTAGGGACTAGAATGAACAGTGCAGTAGCAATAAATGCAAGAATATTTACTTCCATAATCTCATCTTTCGTTTTTTTTTACTTCACAATAACTCGGGATTTAATCCCATAGAGATGATAAACCTTTCGCCTGTAAATTCAATGGGATGAATTACATCTCGATGATAATGATATTGACTCGGCCCAATATCGTGACTAACAATATCTGAGCTAGCAAATCGATTCACCGTCCAGAATTGTATAACATAAGAAGATCTTTTATCCATACCGAATCTTTTTAATCAAATAAAAAATGCCCTTTTTTTTCATTCTTTTTCGAAAAAAACTCTAGCCTTCCGGGTACAAGCATCTAATGAAATATCATCTAACTGCGTTTCCGCTTTCATTGGTTACAAATACAAACAAAGAATCGAGGGGAAATGGAAAGAAGGACAGGGTTAAGTTCTAAATTATGCTCCGTTTTTTTAATGATCTAAAAATTATGCTCCTTATCCCTCTTTCATCGCCCCTTTCATAGAAAAGGGTATGTCGGGACTGACGGGGTTCGAACCCGCAGCTTCCGCCTTGACAGGGCGGTGCTCTGACCAGTTGAACTACAATCCCCCAAAAATAAAAATAAGGTGTTAGGGATTAATTTAATCCTTTTGTTATTGCCAAAACGATTGAGAATCCATCGTTCAATGAACAAAAAGAGTCTTTTAGGTTCTTTGCTCTTTTCTTTAGACTTACAGATCGTGATATGAATCTAGATTATTAAAAAGATCAGAATTTATGAGAACAAAAAAGAGGAGTATATCTGAAAGTTTTTTCTTATTCTTTCTATAGCTAGCTATAGGATTATATAATGTGATCTTGGCTCAGCGAATCCTTGGGCCGAGCTGGATTTGAACCAGCGTAGGCATATTGCCAACGAATTTACAGTCCGTCCCCATTAACCGCTCGGGCATCGACCCCGGACAAATCAATTCTCAATCTATTGATAATCCATGATCAACTTCCTTTCGTAGTACCCTACCCCCAGGGGAAGTCGAATCCCCGCTGCCTCCTTGAAAGAGAGATGTCCTGAACCACTAGACGATGGGGGCATGCTTGCCCGAACGCCATCATACTATGCTCATAGTATGAACAGTTTGTTGAAATTGTCAATATAAGGATAATATGAAATATATAATATATTTAATAGAAAAAATATGAAGGTATATATTTCTAGGAGTGAGTTGTCTGCCAGAAAAAGGATTGAACTTCATTAAATTTCTCCCACTTTCATTCATTGTTAAGATAAGATGTGATATGCCTATCATACTAAACCAGGAAATTAACAAACACAAACGATAAATAAAATATGGAAAGAGGGGATCAAGAAGTTCTCGAAAAGGGTAATTAGGCCCGGCCTTGAAACAATTCATTGCATTGGTTGATATTTATGCAATATAAATAAACCCATTTATTTTGAGCCTATATTCATTCACTAGTGAAATGAAAATTCTCAGTCCACTAGCAACCACTATGAGTATGAGTCTATTGCATGTACTTATATATAATATATATGTATCAGAGTTATGTATCAGAGTATAGATATATCTTATCTGCATAGTAATTAATTCAGGAATTGAATCAAAGAGGCCCTTTTAACTCAGCGGTAGAGTAACGCCATGGTAAGGCGTAAGTCATCGGTTCAAATCCGATAAGGGGCTTTAGGTTTTTTCATAAAATTCCAGTCTTTGGATTCAGATTTGAGCGGAGAAGAATAGAGATATGATCTCGCTTTATAATAAAAAAGTAAGCTACTGTATAATTTCATTGTAATAAGTTATCATTCTAATGAATTATGTTATAGAATAGAGTTATGTTATAAAGTTAAAGATTTGTTGATTACAATAAGTAATGAGAATAATAATAAATAAGTC